CATTTAAAGAAATAAAAGACAATGAAATAAAGTTTAATACTTCATTTATTGAACATTTTAAAATTTATAAAAGTTTAACAAAAATTAACAACGTAGTCACAAAAACCAAACGAATTAAAATTTTTTTAAAATGGTTAGCGTATAATGATACGATTCGGTTAGGAAAAAATAAAGCTCTAATATATGATTTAATTAACTCTTTTAATTTATTAAGTAAGTTAACTATAAAATATAAATTGTTAAAAGAAAAAAATAATAAAATTCCGAATGATGTTGGTTTAACACATTGGAAACAAATTAAAAAAATTTATGATAGATTAATTCAAAAGTCTAAAAATTTATTTAGCTTAAATATAAATAAACAAATTTTACTTTTTTTACTTAGAGATATTGATAATTTTAACCAGTTGAATAATTTTAACTTTTTAAAGTTAAACGTAAAACCAAAAATTGATGTAATACTAAATAATAACAAATTACAATCAAATCTTTATTTTACAAATAGTTTTAAAGAACTTATCAAATTTAAATATAACTTTACTAAAAAAGAAAAAGATAAAAAAAGAAATCAATCTCAAGCCCGAATTTTTAAAAATAAAACAAAATATTTAAAAACAAAATCTAAAATTATTCAATATAAAGATGATCATTTAATAAATGATATATATAAAAAAAAATATGAAGAAAAAGAATTATATACAGCAACATTAATCCCAGAATATGGATCATGGATTCGATTTGGATTTCAAAAAAATACAAAAATTAATGTTTCAAAATATCCAATAAAAAATCAGGAAGAAGAAATAATTATTCAATTGGATAAAGTAACTCAAAAACCAATTATTCATTTATTAAAAGAAATGGGAGTAACCGATTTAGAAATTTGTCAAAATTTACAAAATTCGGAATTCTTTTATTTTAATAAACCATTACTAACAACTTCAATTTCTCAACCCAATAAACTTCTTCGTTTTAATTTAAATAAACATTATTACAAAAATATTTCTGAATTTTCACGTATTTTTGATCCAGCATATTATCGTCTCGGAAAAATTGGTCGTTCAAAACTAAATAATCGATTAGATCTAAATCTTTCAACTCGAATTACAACAATTACTTACGAAGATATTTTTGCGATAATTGATCAATTAATTATTCTAGCAACTTCAAAACAGGTCAGTGATGATATTGATCATTTAAAAAATCGACGTGTTCGTTCAGTGGGTGAATTATTACAAAATTTATTTAGAATTGGATTCCAAAGATTACTACGAAAATTAAGAAGTCAAACTAATAAAACATATTCAAGTCAATTGTCCAGTTTTAATATTATTGGTGCTACTATTAGAGAATTTTTTGGCTCGAGTCAATTATCACAATATATGGATCAAACAAACCCTTTATCTTCATTGACACATCGACGACGTATTAGTGGACTTGGCCCTGGGGGTTTTGATAGAGATAGAATTAGTTTTGCAGTTCGAGACATTCATCCAAGTCATTATGGACGAATTTGTCCAATTGAGACTCCTGAAGGGCAAAATGTTGGATTAATTGCTTCATTGACAACATGTGCACGAGTTAATACATCAGGATTTTTAGAAACACCATTTTGGCGAGTAATTAATGGAAAAGTTATTAAAACAGGAAATCCTATTTATTTAACAGCAGATATTGAAGATTTTTATAAAATTGCTCCAGCGGATATTTCTACTAATGAGGAAAATTATTTAACAAAAAATCTTATTCCAATACGTTATAAACAAGATTTTTTAACAGTCACACCATCAGAAGTTGATTTTATTGCTGTTTCCCCAATTCAAGTTGTATCAGTTGCAGCATCTTTAATTCCATTTTTTGAACATGATGATGCTAACAGAGCACTTATGGGTTCCAATATGCAACGCCAATCTGTTCCTTTGCTATTACCACAAAAACCAATTGTTGGAACAGGGTTAGAAAATCAAATTGCTTTAAATTCTGGGATGGTAATTAATGCTCAACGATCAGGCATTATTGAATCTGTAACTGCCGATAAAATAATTGTTCTCGAAGATTCTGGTAGACACTATAAATATGATTTACAAAAATATCAAAGATCAAATCAAGAGACTTGTATTAATCACCGACCAATCGTTTGGGAAGGACAAAAAGTTAAATCTGGGCAAATGTTAACTGATGGACCAGGAATAGTAAGTAGTGAACTTTCGTTAGGCCAAAATGTATTAGTTGGCTACATGCCATGGCAAGGCTATAATTTTGAAGATGCAATTCTAATAAACGAACGTCTAGTTTATGAAGATGTTTTTACTTCAATTCATATTGAACGATATGAAATTGAAATTGATCGAACAGCTGAAATGTCAGAACAAACAACAAATAATATTCCTAATTTAAGTCTAAGTGATGTTCAACATTTAAATGAAGATGGAATCGTTACTATTGGTACATTTGTAAAACCAGGAGACATTTTAGTTGGAAAAATTGTTCCTAAAGATGATTCTGAACAATTACCAGAATCAAAATTACTTAGAGCAATTTTTGGAGCTAAAGCAAAAGGAGTTCGTGATACATCTTTTAGAATGCCAGAAGGAGAGTATGGTAGAGTTATTGAAACTTTAACTTTTAATAGACGAACAAAATTAGCTTATAAATTTGAAAAAATTCAAATTTTTATTGCTCAAATAAGAAAAATTCAAGTTGGAGATAAAATTGCAGGTCGTCATGGTAATAAAGGGATTATTTCAAGAATTTTACCTCGACAAGATATGCCTTTTTTACCTGATGGAACACCTATCGATATTATATTAAACCCATTAGGCGTTCCTTCACGGATGAATGTAGGTCAATTATATGAATGTTTATTGGGATTAGCAGGCCATAAATTAAACCGACGTTTTAAAATTTTACCATTTGATGAAATGTATGGAACTGAAGTTTCACGTATTCTAATTAATAAAAAATTACGAGAAGCATCGATTGAAAACAATGAAGCATGGCTTTTTAATCCATATTCGCCCGGGAAAATGGTCTTACTAGATGGACGAACAGGTAAAGAATTTGATAATCCAATTACAGTCGGAAATGCCTATATGTTAAAATTAATTCATTTAGTTGATGATAAAATGCATTCCAGAGCTACAGGACCCTACTCATTAGTAACTCAACAACCCTTAGGTGGGAAAGCTCAACATGGAGGTCAACGATTTGGTGAAATGGAAGTTTGGGCACTAGAAGGTTTTGGAGCTTCGTTTACATTAAAAGAACTGTTAACAATTAAATCAGATGATATGCAAGGAAGAAATGAAACTTTAAATGCTATTATTAAAGGACAACCAATACCAACTTCAGGTATACCTGAATCATTTAAAGTTTTAGTTCAAGAATTACGATCAATTGGATTAGATATGAGTACTTATCGAATTGATGAATTCAGTTCAAATCAATCTTACGAAGTAGAATTAAATTTAATTGAAAAATATAATCCTTTATTAAAAACATTTTCTCCAACATCAAATATAAATAATATTTCATTTTAAAAATTAAATATGATACGCTCTGAAAAAGAATTTGATTATATAAAAATAAAATTAGCTTCTCCTATGAGGATATTACAATGGTCTCATAGAAAATTACCTAATGGGCAATTTGTTGGAGAGGTTCAAAAATCAGAAACAATTAATTATCGAACATTTAAACCTGAAATGGATGGTTTATTTTGTGAAAGAATTTTTGGTCCAAGTAAAAGTTTAGAATGTGCTTGTGGAAAATATAAACGAGTTAGATACGAAGGATTAATTTGTGAACGTTGTGGAGTTGAATTGACTGAATCACGGGTTCGACGTCATCGAATGGGCCATATTAATTTAATTTATCCAGTAACGCATGTTTGGTATACCAATAGTCGTCCAAATTATATCGCTTTATTACTTGAAGTTGAACAATGTGAAAAACGATTAGATACTGGTTGGACTGAATTTGCAGATCCAAAAGAAAATAAAGAAAAAGATAATAAAGATACACTTGAATATCCATTTTCAGAGATAGAGTGTAGAACTTACCTTACAAATCCTAAAGCTCTTACAAATTGTAAAGAATTTTTAAAAGAAAAATTGAAAGCAAAAAAATCAAATATTGTAAATGCATATGATGAACGAATAAAAAGAATCAAATTAGCTTCTCTGGCTTATTTTATTGCCGAAGATGAGATTGCATTTTATGGATTACATTGGGATTTACAACAATATCGCCGTTGTCGGGAATTAGGTTTTACTGGGTATCCTTTAAAGCCATATGCTAAATCTCGTAACAGACGTCGTAATACACCAAAATATCTATTAAGAGCAACACCGAATTATCTAATTGGGGCTGTTTTAATTAAACAAGAATTAGAAAGATTAAATTTAGATCAAGAAATTACGAAAACGCGAAATTTTATTATGTTATGTAGTAAAGTCTTGCATAAAGAAAAACCATTTTATAATTTTTCACATTGGTCTAGAAAATGGGAATATCAACGTATTTATAAATTAAGAGATCAATCAATTAAACGCATTCGAATTTTAGAAAACCTATTAACAACAGGTGCAAATCCAGCCTGGATGATTATAACAATATTACCTGTTATTCCACCAGCTTTACGGCCAATGATTCAACTTGAAGGAGGTCGTTTTGCAACTTCAGACTTAAATGAATTGTATCGCCGTATTATTACAAGAAATAATCGTCTTCTTCGGTTATTAGAAATCGATGCTCCACAATTAATAATTCGAAACGAAAAACGGATGTTACAAGAAGCAGTTGATACACTGATTGATAATGGAAAACGCGGAAAAATAGCTTTAAGTGCTAATAATCGTCCTTTAAAATCATTATCCGATATTATTAAAGGAAAACATGGTCGTTTCCGTCAGAATTTACTTGGAAAACGTGTTGATTATTCGGGACGGTCTGTAATTGTTGTTGGTCCAAGCTTAAAATTAAATCAATGTGGTTTACCCTATGAAATGGCAATTGAATTATTTCAACCTTTTATAATTCGAGAATTAATTAATCAAGGTTTGGCAAGTAATATGAAAGTTGCCAAAAATTTATTGCAACAAAATGAACCAATTATCGACCCCGTACTTGATAAAGTCTTAGCAAATCATCCTATTTTCTTAAATCGAGCACCAACATTACATAGATTAGGAATTCAAGCATTTGAACCAATTATCGTACAAGGACGAGCTATTAAACTTCATCCTTTAGTTTGTTCAGCTTTTAATGCAGACTTTGATGGCGATCAAATGGCTGTGCATATCCCTCTTTCGTTAGAAGCTCAAGCAGAATGTTATATGTTAATGTTAGCTCCATATAATTTTTTATCACCTGCAAATGGAGAACCGATTATTATGCCAAGTCAAGATATGGTATTAGGCTGTTATTACTTAACTGTAAATAATATTCCAGGTTTATTAGGCTCCAATCATTATTTTTCTGACCTAAATGATGTTATTTTAGCTTACAATCAAGATCAAATCGAAATTCATACCTCAATTTGGGTTAGATATAAAAGTAAAATTCCAAATACATCGAACTTGATAAAAAAAATAATATTAAACGATCAAAGTTCAATTGAATATTATGAAAACCTTCAAATCCGTAGAGATAAAAATAATGAAATAATGGTTCAATATTTACAAACTACAACCGGTCGTGTTCTTTTAAATTATACAATTCAAAAAACATTAAATCTTAAATTATAAAAATTGAAAATCTTTGAATTTATCAAATCTAATTGAATAAAAGAATTATGAAAGATTATATTTATCAAAATACATTAATTAATAAAAAACAATTAAAAGAATTACTAGCATGGAGTTTTTCACAATACGATTCGATGAAAGCTTCTTTATTAGCTGATGAATTAAAATATTTAGGGTTCAAATACGCAACACAAGCTGGAATTTCGATTAGTATTGAAGATCTAAAGGTTCCTTCAACAAAAAATGAAATGCTGGAAAAGGCAAATAAAGATATATTAAATGCCGAAAAAATTTGTCTAAAAGGTAAAATTACTGATGTCGAACGGTTTCAAAAAATCATTGATACTTGGAGTATTGCGAGTGAATCATTAAAAGATAATGTAGTTTCATATTTTAAGACATATGATCCACTAAACTCGGTTTATATAATGGCGTTTTCAGGTGCCAGGGGAAATTTATCCCAAGTTCGACAATTAGTTGGTATGAGAGGGCTTATGGCCGATCCAAGTGGAGAAATTATGCGAGTACCAATTAAAAAAAATTTTAGAGAAGGTTTAACAATCACCGATTATTTAATGTCAGGATACGGTGCTCGAAAAGGGATTGTAGATACAGCACTAAAAACTGCAAACTCTGGGTATTTAACCCGTCGTTTAATTGATATTGCACAAGATATTATAATTCGCGAGAAAGATTGTTCAACAATTGCTTCTTTTACTATTGATGCTACCAATAAGCTTGAAACTGAACAAATTATAGGAAGAATATTGCAAAAACCAGTTTATAGTTTAAAAAATAAAAAATTAATTGCTACCGCTAATACACAAATAACTTTAAATTTACTTGATCTATTTAAACAAGAACAAGTTTCAACATTTCATATTAGATCACCGTTAACTTGTAATTTATATCACTCTATTTGTCAGATGTGTTATGGCTGGGACTTATCAAATCAAAATTTAGTTGATTTGGGGGAAGCAGTAGGAATTCTGGCCGGACAATCTATTGGTGAACCGGGTACACAATTAACAATGAGAACCTTTCATACAGGTGGTATTTTTACTTCAGAGGCAAGACAACAGATTATTAGTCCTATAAACGGCGTCATTAAATTTTCAAAACTTTTAAAAACAATAATATTACGAACAAATCGTGGTGATGACGTTCTTTTAACCAAAAATTCAGGCTCATTAATTTTAATTCCAGAAAAACAAAATCAAGAACTTATTCAAATTGAATTATTAAGAAATACAATTTTATTTGTAAAAAGTAATCAATATATTAAAAAATCTTCAATAATTGGGGAATTAAGTACTGCTGATAAACAAACCTTAACAGAAAGAAAACCTGTTTTAAGTGATACGGCAGGAGAAATTTTCATTCCTAAATTAAAAATAACAAGAAATTTAATTACCCAAAATCGATTATTATGGATTTTATCTGGTCAAGTATACCAAGCTCCAAGTAATTCTTTTTTAAATTTTTATACTGATCATAAAATTAATAAAAATAGTTACATTTTTAGGACCAAAATAATAAATGAATATGATGGGTACATTAAAATTTTTAACAAAAAATCTAATTTATTAGAACAAATACTTCAAATTACAAATAGTAATTATTATTTTGAGAATGCATCTGTTAAAAAAATTAATACACCAAAAACCAATAAAAATTATTTACTTCTATATAATGAATTAAAATACTTACTACTTTTAAAAGATACAAATTATAAAAATTGGAAACAAGTTAAAAATTTTAAACATTTTGCAATCGCTTTTACAAATAAATTTAAAACTCTAACTGGTGGGATCGCCTATTATGATCATCGATCTAAACGAAAACGACCGACTCGGGATGCTTTAATTTCATATCATATTCCGTATGAAATAAGTAAAGAAGAATATGATAAAATTAGCAAAAATCATTATCAACATTATTTAATAAATTTAGAAACAAAAATTGATAAAAGTAGCTTTAATTTTTACCAAAATTTCTTAAATTATCAAGAAATGGAAAGTATTTTTTTAAAATTAAAATTAAAAAAGAAAATTTGCCACAATTCATTAATTTGGCTTTCAGAAGAAAATTATAAAGTTAATTGTGATAAAAACATTTTACTTGTTGAGAATGGAAATTTTATTTCGAAAAATTTTGAAATTATTCCAAATATTGTTTCAAAAACAGCAGGAATTATAAAAGTTTCACAAAAAAATAATATCATTGAAGAAATTGCTGTTAAAGCAGGATTCGTTTATCAAGGTAAACAATTCCAACATTTAGATAAAAAAGTCTTTTATCCAGGTGAAGTAATTTACAATAATATTGAAATAACTCAACCTTCATTATGTGAAAACATAACGAGTAAATCAAATAGTCAATTATTAATTCGTCCGTTTGATATATATGAAATTCCAAAAGAAAAAGAGGTCAAAGTAACTTTTGCTCCTAAATCGAATTTAGACTCAATCTTTAAGGTTAAGAATAAAATTAATTATTTATATAAACCAAATCAAGAAATTAAAACGGCTAATAGTATTAATTTAATTTCTGAAATTGTAAGTTTACAACCAAAAAAGGCCATTCAAAATAATCTTACACTCAATGTAAGTAATAGTTTTAAAAGTAATCAAGTCAATCTGAAAATTTCTGAAAAACTACGCTTAAATCAATACATCCCCGCTCATTTAAAATATACTAATTTACAATCTTGTTTACTGGTTGATCCAAACCAATATATTGATGCGTATACAACATTAGGGTATCTTGAATCACGAATAGCGAACTCATTAGAAATTGTAAAATTTAAGTCAAAACGATCAAATAAAAAACAAGTCTTTTTAATATGTAATCATGATTGTATCCGAGTTAAAAAAGAACAAGGAAATAATAAAACAGTTAATGAATTAATTGTTGATAATATCAATGTAAATGAAATCGGAAAAGTATTAATTGATAATGGAGAATTTTTAACAATCCAAAAAGGCCGCCCTTATTTTTTCCCAAACTGTCAAATTGAAGATTCGAAAGAAAAACTTGATCTACAATATAAATTTATTAACCCTAGTAGTAATCTGTTTAATAGTCAAAAGAAGATTTTTTTAAATTATTACGATATTACAAGACGATCTTTAGTGGAACGTTTAGATCCAAATAAAAAATCTTCTGGATTTAAAGTTAAATTTTCAAAAATGTTTATCAAAAAAAATGGTAAATTTTATAGTTCCGCTATTCCTTTATTTTTAAAAAATTTTGTATTATCAAGAAAAGAAAACTATATTTCCAATACTCAAGAAACAATAAATATTATTGATAATTTAAGGGTTCAAAACACAGACTTGAAAGTTAAACAATGTTTACCACTACTATTAAAAAGTTCCGAATTAATAGCTAATAACATTAAAAAAACAACATCACTAGATACTAATTTAACAGGTTTAAAATTTTTAAAATTTCCATTCAATAAATCAATTGGAATTCATTCAATAACAGAAGATTATTTTGAACAGGAAGTAAATAATGTTTATTGTAAAAATGGGGAATTTATTGAAAAAGGTGAAGTTATTGGCTTATTAAATTTTGAAAAAGAAATTACTGGAGATATTGTTCAGGGTTTACCAAGAATTGAAGAATTATTAGAAGCTCGAAAAAAGAAACCTATAAATAAACAATTAGCTACTAACCAAAAAAAAAGTTTATTAATTCAAAAAACGAGTATTGATTCTAATTTTGAATTTAGAAAATTAGGAACAACTATTAAAGAAAATGATAAGATAAATCCTCATAATTTATTAAAAATTTATTTCAATTACTATGGAATAAAAAAACAATTCTTCTCAAAAAAAGAAGCTTTTGCTATTTCATATCGCTTAACTAATAATTATGAGGCAAGTTATCGAACATTTAAAAAAATTCAATTATTAATTTTAAATGCAGTTCAATCCGTTTATCAATCACAAGGCGTTTCAATTGCAAATAAACATTTAGAAGTTATTGTTAAACAAATGACAACAAAAGTATTAATTACTCATGAAGGGCATACACCATTGTTACCTCGAGAAGTTGTTGATTTATACCATATACAATATATTAATCAAATTATCGAAGCACATAATAAACGACCAGCATATTATGTACCATTATTATTGGGAATTACAAAAGCGGCTTTAAACAACCCAAGTTTCATATCAGCCGCAAGTTTTCAAGAAACAACAAGAGTTTTAACAAAAGCTGCTATCGAAGGTCGTGTGGATTGGTTAAGAGGGTTAAAAGAAAATATTATTATTGGTCATTTAATACCAGCGGGAACAGGTTACCAAAGTTATGAAAATTGTTTTAATTCACCTATCTTTTATAAACCAAAAATTAATATAGAAACAAATAAAATGAAAACTTGGAGTTAATTCTTTTCAATCTGTTAATGTTCTTTTATACTAAAAGAAAATATTATTTATTTATTTAAGGAGTTATAAAAATTTATGGCTGATATTAACTTAGCCCAATTATTAGAAGCAGGGGTTCATTTTGGACATAAGGCGTATCGTTGGAATCCAAAAATGTTTCCGTATATTTATACAGAAAGAAATAATATTCATATATTAGATTTAGTACAAACAGCACAGTTATTAAAACGTGCAAATGCATATGTACAAAACGCTGCTTCTGAAGAACAAACATTCTTATTTGTTGGAACAAAAAGACAAGCAAGTGCGGTTGTAGCTCAGGAAGCAAAACGTTGTAATTCGTATTATGTAAATCATCGTTGGTTGGGTGGTATGTTAACAAATTGGGTTACATTAAAAAGTAGAATTGAGCGTTTAAAAAACTTAGAACAACAAGAAGTTGATGGGATTTTTAATCTATTACCAAAGAAAGAAGCTTCATTACGGTTAAAAGAATTAGAGAAATTGCGTAAACATTTAAATGGTGTCAAAAACATGACTAAATTACCTGATGTTGCAATTATTATTGACCAAAAACGAGAAATGACAGCAATTCAAGAATGTAGGAAATTAGAAATTCCTATTATTTCTATTTTAGATACTAACTGTGATCCAGATTTAGTTGACATTCCAATTCCAGGAAATGACGATGCAGTACGATCTATTAAATTAATTTTAAGCTCATTAGCGGATTCAATAAATAAAGGGCGTTTATAAAAAAATATTAAATAACGATAGCTTTTAAATTTTAGCTATCGTTATTAAAAACAATTATGTTAATGAAACTTTTCCACCTGCTTCTTCAATTTGTTTTTTCACATCTTCTGCAGCATCTTTACTTACTCCTTCTTGCACCATTTTAGGAGTTGATTCTACAAGTTCTTTTGCTTCTTTTAAACCTAAACCTGTAATTGTTCGAACTACTTTTAATACAGCAATTTTTTTATCAGCAGGAACTTCATCTAACATTACATTAAATTCTGTTTTTTCTTCTACTTCCTCTACAGCTACTGGAGCAGCAGCCATCATCATTCCACCACCAACACTTGCAGATGCATCAACACCAAAAGTTTCTTCAATTGCTGATACTAATTCTGATGCTTCTAATAAAGTTAATGTTTTTAATTCTTCAACGATTTGATTAATTTTTTCTGACATAATAATTTTTATTTAATATATATAAGTTTTAAATTTTTTGATAACTTAATGCAATTGACTATTTGAATATTAATCAAAAACATTTAAGTCTAATTGAATAGAAGGTCCCATACTACTACAAATAAATAAACTTTTGAAGTATTTACCTTTTACACCAGATGGACGATTTTGTTCTATTGATTTATATAAGGATGATAAATTTTCCATTAATTGACTTTTTGAAAAATTAGCTTTTCCAAAACTCACATGAACAATACCTGTTTTATCAGCTTTGTATTCAAATTTACCTTTTTTAAAATCAGATAATGTTTCTGTTAAAGTTGTACTAACAGTTCCTGATTTCGGTGATGGCATTAAACCTTTTGGCCCTAAAACTCGACCAAGTTTCGCCAATTTCGGCATCATATCGGGTGTTGCAATTAATAAATCAAAATTGATATTACCTTGACTAATGTCATCAATTAAATCTTGACTACCAACAATATCTGCCCCTGCTTCAGTTGCTTCATTAAAATTTGCTTCATTGGTTAAAACAGCAATTCTTACCGACTTACCTACTCCATGAGGTAAAGTTACAGTTGTACGAAGTTGTTGATCTGCATATTTTGGATCAATATTTAAATTCGCATGTAATTCAACCGATTCAATAAACTTTGCCGTTGCTGTTTCTTGAAGAAGATTAATAGCTTCTTCTAAACTTGAATGAACCACATTTTTAGTTTTTTTAAGGTTTTCATTTTGACGTCGGGATAATTTTCGCATATAATTTCTTTATTAAAAACTGATAAACTTAAATATTAATCTACAATTGTAATACCCATATTTCGGGCTGTTCCTTCAACAATTCTTATTGCACTACTAATTTCAGTAGTATTTAAATCTGGTAATTTAATATTAGCGATCTCTTCCAATTGTACTTTCGTTACCGAGCCTACATTTACACGATTCGGTGTTGATGAACCTTTTTTAACTTTTGCCGCATTAGCTAATAAAACAGACGCTGGTGGTGTTTTAAGAATAAACGTGTAACTTCGATCTTCATAAACTGAAATTTCGACAGGAATAATAAGTCCACTCTTTTCAGCGGTTCGCGCATTATATTCTTTACAAAATGCAGCAATGTTTACACCATGTTGACCTAAAGCGGGCCCTACAGGAGGAGCTGGAGTAGCTTTTCCAGCAGGTAATGCTAATTTAATCAATGCGGTTATTTTTTTTGCCATATATATTATTTTTATTTCTTGATAAAATAGAGATAGATAATTTTAACTTTAATGAATTAAAATAAGACTTAAAAAGTTTTTTTGAAAATTATTATTATATCTAACAAATTAAATCTTTAAAAAATCAATTAGTTACGGAAATTTTAAGCAAATAAAATTCTATTTTAAAATATAGCACCTCTTCTAAAAAGAGAAACGCGCCCTGAAGGACTTGAACCCTCGACATCTAATTTTGGAGACTAGCGTTCTACCAACTGAACTAAGGACGCACAGATAAATTATACTATAGAAATCTTTAAAATACAAGATTTTTACCTCTATAATAAGATAAAATCAAAATTTATATAAATATGAAAAAGTTTGATTCTAGCACATACTTTTCGATGTCAGAGACTCTTCTACCCCATAATTTTATAGCCGAAAAACTTGTATTAAGTTGTTTAATAATTAATTCTGAAGCTATTGAAATTGTAATAAAAACTATTAAGGTAGAAACTTTTTACTTTTTAAATCATCAAGAAATATATAAAGCTATTATTGAAATGTATCGAAAAAAAATACCTATCAATATAATTTCAGTAAATGATTTTTTAAAAGAAAATGGTTGTTTAGAAAAAATTGGAGGTACGAAAGTTTTATTAGAACTTCTTAATCAAATTCCTAATTTAGTTTATTTAGAAGAATATCTAGAATTAATTCAAGATAAATTTTTACGACGTTTATTAATTAATCTAGGGTATGAAGCTATTAATTCAGCTTATATTACAAATATCCCATTAGAAAAAGTTTTAACTGATTTTGAAAAAAAATCATTTCAACTAATTCATTCTCGAAGTGAGGAAAAAAAATTAAGTAGTGCTGAATTATTTTCAACTATTTTTTATGAATTAAAGCAAAAAGCATTAAAACCAGAACTACCTGGCTTAAGTTCAGGATTTTATGATTTAGATTCGTTAACGCAAGGATTTCAGAAATCGGATCTTATAATTCTTGCAGGTCGACCATCTATGGGAAAAACAGCATTTGTTTTAAATATAACGGAAAATATACTGAAAAATTACAAATTACCAATCATCTTTTTTAGTCTTGAAATGTCTAAAGAACAATTAGTATATCGTTTATTAGCAAATGAAACAGGGATAAGTCAAACCCGATTAAAAATAGGAAATTTATATAAAGAAGATTGGCAAAAAATAAGAATGAGTATTCAAAATTATTCATGTCTACCACTATTTATAGATGATCAATCTTATACCACAATTCAAGATATTAGAGGTAAAATAAAAAAGATTGTATTTGAACAAAATAAAATTGGATTAATTATTATTGATTATTTGCAATTACTCTTAAATTCAAATTTAAAATCTGAAAATCGAGTTCAAGAACTTTCCCAAATTACACGATCCCTTAAAAGTATTGCTAAAGAATTTCAAATTCCAATAATTGCTTTATCTCAATTAAGTCGAAATGTAGAAAATCGAATCAATAAGAGACCAGTTTTGTCGGATTTACGTGAAAGTGGTTCAATTGAACAAGATGCAGATTTAGTCTTAATGCTATATAGAGAAAATTATTATAATTTAACAAAAGATAAAAATGAACAAATAACCCCAGCTGAATTAATAATTGCAAAACATCGTAATGGTCCTTTAGGAGTTATTAATTTGTTATTTCAAATCGATCCAACTAAATTCTTTAATAATTTTTCTAATAATTAAATTTACAAATGCCCAGATCCAGATTCGAACTGGAGACACGAGGATCTTCAATCCACTGCTCTACCAACTGAGCTATCCGGGCTCAATATTAATTATACTACATTCTCCATAAAATAACAATATTAATATTGTTATTTTATGGAGAATGTAGTATAATTAATATTGGATATAGTAAAAAATATAATTTATTGAAAAAGTCTTAACATGTCAGGATTGTAAAATAGCAGCATAAGATTTAAAAATGAATTAGTATTTTTTACTATATCTACCATTTAAATAAATTTTTAGTATATAAGTTAAAAAAATTAAGTCAATTTTAGAATTAAGAAATAAAAAATTGTAATAATCTCATCACCTGATAAATACTTCTTTGATTTATTGTATAAATAGGTATATTTTGTTTATTTGCCAAATTTTTTAATCGAAAATTTTGTCTAAGGTGTTTTTTTAAACCTATAATAAGATTTGCTTGTTTAATTTGAGTTGTAAGAATTACTTTATCCCCTAATTTCACTAGAATTTCGCGTATTAAATTTTTAGATAATGAATAAGGATAAATAATTAAAGGTATTGTTGTTACATTTAATGAGGTGAACTCATTATTTTTATATACATTAAACCAATTTTTATAAATTGAAACCATTTCTTTATTTAAAAATTGAGGATTTTTTGATAAAAACTCTTTTTGAAGTTTTTTATATTTTATAATTAA